TACAGTTCGGTGGAGGAACTTTAGGACACCCTTGGGGTAATGCGCCAGGTGCCGTAGCTAACCGAGTAGCTCTAGAGGCATGTGTGCAAGCTCGTAATGAAGGACGTGATCTTGCTTCTGAGGGTAATACAATTATCCGTGAGGCTTGCAAATGGAGTCCTGAACTAGCTGCCGCTTGTGAGGTATGGAAAGAGATCAAATTTGAGTTTGCAGCAATGGATACTTTGGATAAGTAAGATAACAAGTAATTACTCTCGGTTCTCTTAATTGAATTACAATTAAACTCGGCCCAATCTTTTACTAAAAGGATTGAGCCGAATACAAAGATTCTATTGCATGTATTTTGGATAAATACATATATCTCTAGATATACAAGATTTGAAATAGCAAATCTAAGACTCAAATCTTTCTATTGTTGTCTTGGATCCACAATTAAACCTATGGATCCTTAGGATTGGTATATTCTTTATATATCCTGTAGTTTCCCTGACTCAAGCGAAGTATCACAAATCTTTCGATGCATTCTGTATATTGTTTTTTTCGTTCCGTGTTGGAATAGAACCTTTATTTATTAGTTAGTTATTAGACGAGATTTTACGAAAAAATTCTTTGTAGGAGAGAACAAATATTTCTTTTTTTTGTTCGATGCGAAGATATAGGAAAAACCGCCTTTTATCATTATAGTTAGAATGAAAAGGGATTCCATCATATTCATATATAGTGAAGTCTTACCCCCGGATTCCCACAAAAAGAGAATCCTTTTTCACACTTCTTATTAGAAGTGATTTAATTTCTATGTTTAGTCTAATAGGAAATAAGATTTTCAAATAAAAATAAAGAATTGTGGATCGAATGACTATTCATCTATTGTATTTTTATGCAAATACGGGGCAAGAAAACTCTATGGAAAGATGGTGGTTTAATTCGATGGTGTTTAAGAAGGAGTTAGAACGCAGGTATGGGATAAAGAAATCAACGGACAATCTTGGTCCTATTGAAAATACTAGTGAAAGTGAAGATCCGAATAGAAAAGGTAGGGCTAAAAACATTCATAGTTGGAGGGGTCGTGACAATTCTAGTTACAGTAATGTCGATCATTTATTTGGCGTCAAAGACATTCGGAATTTCATCTCTGATGATACTTTTTTAGTTAGGGATAGTAATGGAGACAGTTATTCTATCTATTTTGATATTGAAAATCAGATTTTTGAGATTGACAAGGATCATTCTTTTCTGAGTGAACTAGAAAGTTCTTTTTCTAGTTATCGCAATTCTAGTTCTATGAATAATGGATCCACGAGTGAAGATTCCTTATACAATCGTTATATGTATGATACTCACTCTAGTTGGAATAATAACATTACTAGTTGCATTGACAGTTATCTTCAGTCTCAAATCTGTATTGATACGTCCATTGTAAGTGATAGTAGTGACAGTTACATTTATAGGTGCGTTTTTGATAAACGTAGAACTGGTAGTGAAAGCGGGAGGTCCAGTATACAAACTCGCGCGAAGAGTAGCGATTTAACTCTAAGAGAAAGGTCTAATGATCTCGATGCAACTCAAAAATACAGGCATTTGTGGGTTCAATGCGAAAATTGTTATGGATTAAATTATAAGAAATTTTTGAAATCAAAAATGAATATTTGTGAACAATGTGGATATCATTTGAAAATGAGTAGTTCAGAAAGAATCGAACTTTCGATCGATCCCGGTACTTGGGATCCTATGGATGAAGACATGGTCTCTCTGGATCCCATTGGATTTCATTCGGAGGAGGAGCCTTATAAAGATCGTATTGATTCTTATCAAAGAAAGACAGGATTAACTGAGGCTGTTCAAACAGGCGTAGGTCAACTAAATGGTATTCCCGTAGCAATTGGGGTTATGGATTTTCAGTTTATGGGGGGTAGTATGGGATCCGTAGTCGGGGAGAAAATCACCCGTTTGATTGAGTATGCTACCAATCAATTTCTACCTCTTATTATAGTGTGCGCTTCGGGAGGGGCGCGTATGCAAGAAGGAAGTTTGAGCTTGATGCAAATGGCTAAAATATCGTCTGCCTTATATGATTATCAATCAAATAAAAAGTTATTTTATGTATCAATCCTTACATCTCCTACTACTGGTGGGGTAACAGCTAGTTTTGGTATGTTGGGAGATATCATTATTGCCGAACCCAATTCCTACATTGCATTTGCGGGTAAAAGAGTAATTGAACAAACATTGAATAAAACAGTACCCGAAGGTTCACAAGCGGCTGAATATTTATTCCAGAAGGGCTTATTCGACCTAATCGTACCACGTAATCCTTTAAAAAGCGTTCTGAGTGAGTTATTTAAGCTCCACGCCTTCTTTCCTTTGAATTCCAATTCAATCAAGTAGAGCGCACTAAGTTCCATTTTTTTATTTGTAGCAAACAAGTAGTTAGCTTATCGGAATCAAAGTAAATAAGAATGGAGTTTTCTTTGGTGACCTAAGATCTAATTGTAGAAAGAAT